ATCTTTGTGAACAATGTGGATATCATTTGAAAATGAGTAGTTCTGATAGAATCGAACTTTTGATTGATTCGGGTACTTGGGAGCCTATGGATGAAGACATGGTCTCTCTGGATCCCATTCAATTTCATTCGGAGGAGGAGCCTTATAAAAATCGTATCGATTCTTATCAAAGAAAGACAGGATTAACCGAGGCTATTCAAACAGGTATAGGGCAATTAAACGGTATTAACGTAGCAATTGGGGTTATGGATTTTCAGTTTATGGGGGGTAGTATGGGATCCGTAGTTGGGGAGAAAATTACCCGTTTGATTGAATACGCCACTAAAGAATTTCTACCTCTTATTATAGTGTGTGCTTCCGGAGGGGCACGCATGCAAGAAGGAAGTTTGAGCTTGATGCAAATGGCTAAAATATCTGCTGCTTTATATGATTATCAATCAAATAAAAAGTTATTCTATGTACCAATCCTTACATCTCCTACTACCGGCGGGGTGACAGCTAGTTTTGGTATGTTGGGGGATATCATTATTGCCGAACCCCATGCCTACATTGCCTTTGCGGGTAAAAGAGTAATTGAACAAACATTAAATAAAACAGTACCCGAAGGTTCACAAGCGGCTGAGTATTTATTCCAGAAGGGCTTATTCGATCTAATCGTACCACGTAATCCTTTAAAAAGCGTTCTGAGTGAGTTATTTCAACTCCACACTTTCTTTCCTTTGAATCAAAATTAGAACATGCAGTTGAATTATTTTGAGCAAACAAGTAATTAGTTTATCGGAATAATAGAATTTTATCTTTCTATACCTTACGATAATCCTATTTTGACTAAGAATCCCTGCTGGATGGGATTCTAACAAACCCTTTAATATATAAAACTAAATAAATAGAATCTAATTCATTTTTAAGAAACTTTTTGCTTAGTAAATTCAATTTGAAGACAAGAGAAAAAAATGAATCAAATAATATCTCATCCATATCCTTTCAAATCTTTCATGTAGAGGGATGAAAAACTACATTATATACTCATTTAGAATTAGAATAGATTAGAGAGATATTAAGTAATAATAATTCCAATTTAGAATTATCAAATTATACTTATAATAAGATATAAGATATCTTTATATATTATATAATATCTTTATATTCTATAAATATAAAATCTAAATAATAATAACAGGTACAAATAGTAAAGCGAGGTACCCATTCTATGACAACTCTTAACTTTCCCTCTGTTTTGGTCCCTTTAGTAGGCCTAGTATTTCCGGCAATCGCAATGGCTTCTTTATTTCTTCATGTTCAAAAAAACAAGATTGTTTAGAGCCGAGGGCACAAAATCTCATTTTTAAACTGACGCTTGTATCATAACACAGATATCCTTTTAGCAAAATATGGTATAAGCGTCTTCCGACGAAAATCTCCCAAAATGCTATATTCTAGCTATTTTCAAATAGACCCGAATTGGCGGACGGCTGAATTGTAAAGTTGGCCTATCTATATGCATGTGGCTATCTTTAGTGAGATCATACGAAGGGTATGTTATTAGTTTAGATCTAACCAATTTAATGAATTACTCCTAAAGGTTCACATCAAACTAGTGCTAGTTGATGCGAGTTACTTCGGAAACAAAAGGACTAAAGTAAAATTCATTTGGGGTATTCTCTCAATTCCAAAAAAAAGCAACTGGATCAAGTATGAGTTGTCGATCAGAACATATATGGATAGAACCTATAACAGGGGCTCGAAAAACAAGTAATTTCTGCTGGGCTGTTATCCTTTTTTTAGGTTCATTAGGATTCTTGTTGGTTGGAACCTCGAGTTATCTTGGTAGAAATTTGATATCTTTATTTCCGTCTCAGGAAATCGTTTTTTTTCCACAAGGAATTGTGATGTCTTTCTATGGGATCGCGGGTCTTTTTATTAGCTCTTATTTGTGGTGCACAATTTCGTGGAATGTAGGTAGTGGTTATGATCGATTTGATAGAAAAGACGGAATAGTGTGTATTTTTCGTTGGGGATTTCCTGGAAAAAATCGTCGGGTCTTCCTCCGATTTCTTATAAAAGATATTCAGTCCGTCAGAGTAGAAGTTAAAGAGGGTATTTATGCTCGTCGTGTCCTTTATATGGATATCAAAGGCCAGGGAGCCATTCCATTGACTCGTACTGATGAGAATTTTACTCCACGGGAAATGGAACAAAAAGCTGCTGAATTGGCCTATTTCTTGCGTGTACCAATTGAAGTATTTTAAGAAATGAGCCGACAAATGCATGCTTTCTCAGCAGGAGGGCAAAAACGCAAGAATCCTCTTTTTCTATAACATAACTTAATTGAAATTTCTTCAGAACATCCATTCGAGTCAAAGCAGACATATATGGAATAATTAAAAAAAAAAAAATAATAAAAAAGAGTGAATAGATTCATAGATTCGATAACTTGTAATAGAACTGATGCGTGAGAGAAATATTAGATTACATAAAGTCGACGAATAAGATTCATTAACAATTCACAGATGAAAAAATGGCAAAAAAGAAAGCATTAACTCCTCTTTTCTATCTTGCATCTATAGTATTTTTGCCTTGGTGGATTTCGCTCTCATTTCAAAAAAGTCTGGAATCATGGATTAAAAATTGGTGGAATACTAGGCAATCCGAAACTTTTTTGAATGATATTGAAGAAAATAGTATTCTAGAAAAATTCAAAGAATTAAAGGAACTCCTCCTCTTAGAGGAAATGATCAAGGAATACTCGGAGACACATCTACAAAACCTTCGTATAGGAATTCACAAAGAAACAATCCAATTAATCAAGATACACAATGAGGGTCGTATTCATACGATTTTGCACTTCTCGACAAATATAATCTGTTTCATTATTCTAAGTGGTTATTCTATTTTGGGTAATAAAGAACTTGTTATTCTTAACTCTTGGGCTCAGGAATTCCTATATAACTTAAGTGACACAATAAAAGCTTTTTCTCTTCTTTTATTAACTGATTTATGTATCGGATTTCATTCGCCCCATGGTTGGGAACTGCTGATTGGCTTTGTCTACAAGGATTTTGGATTTGTTCATAATGATCAAATTATATCTGGCCTTGTTTCCACTTTTCCAGTCATTCTAGATACAATTTTAAAATATTGGATTTTCCGTTATTTAAATCGCGTATCTCCGTCACTTGTAGTGATTTATCATTCAATGAATGACTGAAAAATTATCTACCTAATCTAATTATAATGTTTCTTATTACTTTGCAGTTGTACATAAGCAAAGCATTGAAAAAAACTTTATATTTCTACCCATCCCGGAGATTCATCCTATATTCCTATAATTAATCCAGTCAAATTATTATTATTCCAGTAAATAACAGAATCGTGGATAGGAAACTCCATTAGTGACCTACCCCAATTTATTGTAGAAATTTTCGGGATCAATGGTTGGACCATGCAAACTAGAAATACTTTTTCTTGGATAAAGGAACAGATTACTCGATCTATTTCCATATCGCTCATGATATATATCATAACTCGTACATCCATTTCAAATGCATATCCCATTTTTGCACAGCAGGGTTATGAAAATCCACGAGAAGCCACTGGACGTATTGTATGCGCCAATTGCCATTTAGCTAATAAACCAGTGGATATTGAGGTTCCGCAAGCGGTACTTCCCGATACTGTATTTGAAGCAGTTGTTCGAATTCCCTATGATATGCAACTGAAACAAGTTCTTGCTAATGGTAAAAAGGGGGGTTTGAATGTAGGGGCTGTTCTTATTTTACCAGAGGGTTTTGAATTAGCCCCTCCCGATCGTATTTCCCCCGAGATAAAAGAAAAGATGGGCAATCTGTCTTTTCAGAGTTATCGCCCCAACCAAAAAAATATTCTTGTCATAGGCCCTGTTCCTGGTCAGAAATATAGTGAAATCACCTTTCCTATTCTTTCCCCCGACCCCGCTACTAAGAAAGACATTCACTTCTTAAAATATCCTATATACGTAGGCGGAAACAGAGGAAGGGGCCAAATTTATCCTGATGGGAGCAAGAGTAACAATACAGTTTATAATGCTACAGCATCAGGTATAGTAAGCAAAATCCTACGAAAAGAAAAGGGGGGATACGAAATAACCATAGCGGATGCATCCGATGGACGTCAAGTGGTTGATATTATCCCTCCGGGGCCAGAACTTCTTGTTTCAGAAGGTGAATCTATCAAATTGGATCAACCGTTGACAAGTAATCCTAATGTGGGCGGATTTGGTCAGGGAGATGCAGAAATAGTACTTCAAGATCCATTACGTGTACAAGGTCTTTTGTTCTTCTTCGCATCTGTGATTTTGGCACAAATCTTTTTGGTTCTTAAAAAGAAACAGTTCGAAAAGGTTCAATTGTCCGAAATGAATTTCTAGACTGGCGTATTTATCGACATCAAGTTTGTAAAAAGCATTAGCAACTATCTATATAAAAAATGAAATTAGAAAAAGAATTTTGTTCTTTTAGACTCTTTTTCTATGAGATGCCGGGAATTCCTTGTACGACATTCCTAGACATAGTATATAGAAAGACTATTTGACTTGACCCCTTCTTTTTTTTTTTTCAAAATTGGGGCTATGTTGCTATTGTCAGATTGAAATGTAAAAAATGCATTTCATTCTAATACATTTCACTTTGGCTAGATCCTATCCAAAAGTAAACGGGAAATAGAACGGATAAATATAAATGAAGGGAGCAAGTATTTCTGGGAGGGTTTATTCGTCTTCCTAGTCTTCGACACAAGAAAAGGGGTGTGAAAAATCCTTTTCTTGTGTCGAAATAATAATGATTCTTTATACTGTTCGTCAAACATTCCTAGTGTTAGTTTCTGTTTTTTACAGATGTATCAGAACGTTTTTTGGAGTTATTGCGTATTTTATTAATTATTATATTATAAATTCTATTACAATAATTAAGAATTACGTATACTATAAAAGTGGTGGACAAACAAAAGAGGAGGGGAAAATTTGT